TCCGAAACATATAAAATGCAGTTAATCCTGTAGTGGAACAAGCTATTATTGCGAAAATCGGTGAATACAACCAACTATCATTAAGAATTGAATCTTTGGACCAAAAACAAGCAAGAGGTGGAATACCACAAAGAGAAAGTGTACCTAATAAAAAGGAAGTTTTTGTAATTGGCATATGTTTTGTTAAACCGCCCATAAGAACCATATTCTGACTTTTTTCTGGAGAATAACCAACAAGAGCTTCCATTGAATGAATTATGGATCCAGCTCCTAAAAAGAGCAATGCTTTCGAATAAGCATGAGTAATCAAATGAAATAAAGCGGCTCGATAAGACCCCATGCCTAGAGCTAACATCATATAACCCAATTGAGACATTGTAGAATAAGCTAAGCCCCTCTTAATATCCTTTTGAGAAAGAGCTAAAGTAGCTCCTAAAAAGACTGTGATTATACCTATGAAAGATATTAGATTCAGTATGTAAGGCATGACTATGAAAAGAGGAAGAAGACGAGCTACAAGAAAAATGCCTGCGGCTACCATAGTAGCAGCATGGATAAGAGCTGAAATAGGAGTAGGTCCTTCCATGGCATCAGGTAACCATATATGAAGGGGAAATTGCGCGGATTTAGCAAGTGCGCCCCCAAATAATAAGAAGGCACACAGAGTCAAAAAGAAAAAAGGAATTTCATTATTATGAACCAAATTCGAAAAGATTTCGAACAAATCTCGAAATTCAAAACTTCCCGTTATCCAATAAAGACCCAGAATTCCTAATAATAAACTGAAATCCCCTACACGATTAGTTACAAATGCTTTTTGACAGGCATTCGCGGCAACCGGTCGTGTAAACCAAAAGCCTATTAATAGGTAAGAAAACATTCCAACGAATTCCCAAAAAATATAAACTTGTATCAAATTGGAACTAGTGACTAAGCCCAACATTGAAACATTAAAAAAGGTCATATAAGAAAAAAATCTTAAATATCCTTGATCATGAAACATATATTTCTCACTATAAATAAGAACCGTAATCCCAACCGTAGTAATTAAAATTGACATGATAGAAGTAAGTGGATCTACCAAATGACCAAACTCTAAAGAAAAATCATTATTGATGGTCCAAGACCAGACATATTGATAGATATAACTTTTATTTAGTTGATGAATAAATAAATAGGCCGAAAGAAGCATAACTAGACCTAACAAAAAAAGAGTAGGAAAGGCCCATATACGCCGAAGATGTTTTGTTGTCGTTGGAAAAAGTAGGAGTCCAACTCCTATTAACATAGGAACGGGAAGTGGAATGAACGGCATAATCCATGAATATTGATATATATGTTCCATAAAAAAATCAATAAAAAAATTCTTAATTCATTTTTTCTAATTCACCGGCCCTTTTTTTTTGAATGAAAAGGATCAATAATAAATAAAGATGTTCTAAACTCAAATGACTTTTTCTAGTCTTAACTCTTAAGTATTAAGTATTCTAAATATTGCTATAATTATTTGAAAATATTAAAGCTTACTTGTACTATTAGTCCCATTCAACTTTTGGAAATTTCAATTAGTTAGACTCTTCTCGAGCTTCACTACTTAATTTAATAGTTAATAGAAAAACAAAGATTGAAATTCATTTTCAATTAAATAGGTAAAGCTGGGGTTCTTCAACTTTAGAATGTATTTTAGATTTGACTATACTATAGCAGTGGCCATAATCCGTATTTAAATACTAAAATAGAAATGTCTTTCACATTTCACTATAGCAATGAAGAACTTTTTTAATTTCAAAATGACAGTTCCCAAAAAACGTATTTCTAGTTCAAAAAAGCGAATTCGGAAAAATATCTGGAAAGTAAAAGGGCATCAGGCAGCGTTGAAAGCTTTTTCATTAGGGAAATCCCTTTCTACCGGGAATTCTAAAAGTTTTTTTCGTTTTTTTGCTAGGCCAGCTGATATTAATAAAAACAAAAGAATCATAAATTGGGAGGGAAAAAAGAAAACCAAATCGAAATGATAAGCTGATTATAAAAGAATCATCAACTGGGAGGGAAACCATAAAACCTTTTAGAAAGGATAACCCAGTTCTAGTTGTTCAAACAAAGAGGATCCTCCGGTTTTTGATTTGAGTCAAAAATATGAGAATGCAGTTGTTCAAACAAAGAGGATCAATCTAAAGCCTTATCGAGACGAAAAGAACTCCATCTTGTTCCCAGGTGAAAAAGAGGCTCCTCCGGTTTTTTGTTTGAGGGAAGAAATGGACACACCCCAAAAAAACCCCGAGCGCTCTTTTTCCTCTGTTTATACTTATGGTTCTGATCCAAGTCTAATAAAACCTTTTCGTTTCAATTCTGTTCTTGGAAGCTGCTGCATCGTAGGGGTAGGGGTCCTTTTCATTGTATTGGTAAGTCGCCTTTTCAAGGTATTGGTAAGGTCTATTTGGTATAAAAAAAAAGAATAATGAAGGGAAGTGACGAATCTAAAAAAAGAGGGGAGAAATCTGAATTCTTTCAGATTTTCCAATTTCCTTGAAAATAGGAATTCGGTATTGCAGTAATGTAATATGTATGTGTTACAAGTGTTTCGGGTTTTGCATTATTGATAAATCAAGAGGGGAGAAATCTGAATTCTTTCAGATTTTCCAATTTCCTTGAAAATAGGAATTCGGTATTTCAATAATGTAAGAAACCTGTAATTTCTATTCCACCTTTTAGAAGAATAGCCCAGGAGAGACAAAGATCTTTATATGCAAACTTTAAATAATAGACGTATGGATATTCGCGCAGCCTTGATTTTCGGGCTGTTTTATGGGTCGTTAATCACATTTTCAAAAATCACAAGTTATCTTTTCCTTGTCCGCTATTGGATTTTTCAAGACGAAGAGGGGACTGGTAAAGCGCGAGCACTCAGTAATGGATTTACGGTGGGGCATTTGTTGGGGTATTTATTAATTTACTACTTGCCCTTTTACAATATTGTCAGCAATTTTTACCTGAAAATCATACTGGCTCTTTGCCTTCTTTTGTACCATTTTTTCTGGACCAATCATCATCTAGACATTTATCTACCAAAATCGTTTTCGGCTCCGAGACGCGATCAAGCCCTAGCTTTTGTTTATGGTTTCAGTTATAGATTACTGAATTTTACTTTTTTTCCGAACGCGGTATTCTCGAGAATGATCATAGCGTACTTGATACAATGCAAGTATAAGGTGCTCTATATATCGACTACTTTTTTGGTTTGGAGTATAGGCCATTTGATTTGTATCAAATTGGTTCAATTTTTAACATTATGGCTACAGAAAAATTTCTCTGCCTTTCTAATTCTTACTCATCAACTGTATCTTCAAGATAAAATCAAGAAGATAAGATCTAGGGCTATATCTCTAGCTCAAATGTTTGAGTATAAACCAGATCAAGTCATGAAACCTGGGATATACCGTGAGGCACAAACAATCGATGAAATGATTCAAATATTAGCTACGATTCTGTTTATTGTAGCCCTGTATTTTTTAGGAAAATCGCCGATACCTTTTGTTCCTCATCGTTCATCCGTGCCTAATGCAGTCGAGCTAGCTAGGATGGAACGCCTAGAGGAAGACGCCAAAGTGCAAAGAGAGATAGAAAATGGATTCTATCCATTAGAGTACTTCGAAGAAGAACAAAAGAAAGACGAAAAGTCAGATGACGAAGAAAAAAACAGGGCTCTAATTTCGAAAAAGAGTAACAAAAAACGAAAAGAAAGAGAAAAAGAGCACAGCGACGAACTCGACGAGGAAAGGAATAAAGAAATTTCGGATATGGATGAGGAAGAGCTCGAAGAAAGTGAAAAGGGAGACAGCAACGAACTCGACGAGGAAGAGAATGAAGAAATTTCGGATATGGATGAAGAAACAGGATTTGAAAATACCCTTTATACTTTCTTTTCGGATTGCTTTTTCGAGTCCTTTTCATTTTATGCTTTCCTTTTCCACCGGTTGCAATTTTATTATGCTTTGCTTTTCCACCGGTTGCAATTTTTTTATGGTTACCTTTTCGACTTGTTTTCGTCTTCTAGTCGCTTTTTGAACCGATTCAAGCCCCTTTTTTCTCCCTTTTTGATCGTGGTCAAACATTTTGACCTCTACTTCAATCTCTTGTCCGTTTATATCCCTGATTTGAAGTTACTTAAGTGGTTTTTGAAGTTCCTGAAGTGGTTTTTGTTCAACCATAAAATGGTTTTTAGCGCCATTTTCCGCGGTTTTTCCCATTTCTTTTTCAATCCGCGCAGGTGGGTTCAACCTTACCGCTACATCAAAACTTCTTTCTACGAAGATAGTGTCAAAAAAGGGGGATTTTCACAATTTGGTTTTTATAAATGTGAAAGCGATGGAAAAGAACGGACCTCTTTCACATATCCCCTTTCTTTAATCACTTTTTATAAAATGATTGAAGGAAAACTTTCTTTGTTTAGAAAAAACAAGCTACTGCCCGATAGGGATAGATTGTACACCCTTTGGGTTTTACGAAATGACAAGAAAAGGGCCAGTCTGAACAAGGAATTAAGAAAAAGAGTACAGAAGCTACAAAGCGGATCTCCTTTTAGGGATGCATTTGACATACGGAGAAAGCTCTTTCAATTCAAATACACTCCGAAAGCTTTGCGATCAATTTCTGAGACCTTGTTTGACCAAATGCACCCATCGGGAGGAAAAAAAAGGGAAAATGACCCCGTCTGGGATGGACCTTCTCGCGGAGCTTTTTGGTATAACCATAAATTCACGAAAACAGCAGCGGAACAGAGGGTTGACGAGGAAGAGCACCTGCAAACAATGTGGTTTTTTTTTAAAGACTTGAGACCTTTAAATCAGAAAGAGCAGTATTTGATACTCGAACGCGAGAAAGAGGAACGGGAAAGCCGGGCAAAACAAAAGCTTAGACGGCAAGTTTTCGAAAAGAGTCTATTAGGGAAAACTTTGAGAATACTTAAAAAAACGGCTCCTTATAAGATTTTGCTAAAGTTAAAGAAAAAGACAAAGAAAGGAACATTGACAAACAAACAAAAGAAGGCTTGCCGCTTGAATCGGATTTTCACTAGAATTTTGGTTCTGAATTCTAATTTGAGACCAAGTTCAAAAAGAAACCTTTATTCCTATCCAAACCCATTTTTAGATAAAATAAACAAAATACGTCGAAATCGTAACACGGTATACGACATTATGAATACCTACTATCAGGGTTTGAGCGGTTTCACACATAAAGACATTCCGAAAATGCGCAAAAAATATCAAAAATACCGTAAGTTTCAGCTGAAACTACGGACAATCATGAAAAAAGTTCCTCGGTGGGAATACAACATCGATGAGGAAAAAAAAGATTATAGTGAATACACGATAAGAAATGACGATGTAGTATCCGAAGACGTCTATTTGCGTACAAGAAAAGCAAAATTTAGGGTATTTCGAACCAAAGTCTGGAAATACTATGAGCGACATGAGAAACGTGAAATGAAGCAATGGTATTTTTACCGTTACGCTAAGATCACGCATTTTCGTCGCAATATGGTCAAAGGTGCGGACCGCACCCAAAGGCGAAAAGTAACGATTTGTGGGTGGTATGAACACCGGGCCCAGTCGCCCCTTTTTTTGCCCAAACGAAGGAAAACCCTTTTACTCATTCTGCTCACTTTAGATATCTTTGAGCTTATGAAAAAAGTTTATAGATTTCTACTACGGGAATCCGGGTTTAAAGTGAGAGTTAAGCGTATATCCGAAAGGATAAACCGAATTTGGAAGAAACTGTGGAATCTGCCAGATTCTCAAAAGAGTGCTATAGAGGCTGCTATAGAAGCAGAAAACGAATTACAAGGGCTCAGGGAAGACGAAGAAGACAAAAAAGAAGCAGGGAATGCCTTAGAAGTAGAAGAATGGCAGGAGCGCCGAGAGGCGCATGAGATCCGAGCCATTTGTATAGCTGAGACGTGGGAACTCCTTCAATCGGGTCATGCAATAAGATCTCTGATACTATTAATCCAATCGTTTTTAAGGAAAAATGTGATCTTTCCTTTATTGATAATAGCTAAAAATATGGCTCGTATACTCTTATTTCAAAGTCCCGAATTGTTTCAGGATTTCGCGGATTTAAAGAAGGAAACTCACACCTTGTGCGATTTTGGTGGTATTCCACTTGACGAGTCACAAGACCCAATAGGGTGGTTCACAGATGGTTGTCAGATAAGGATCCACTTTCCTTTTGAGTGGAAACCTTGGCGAGAACCCGATCAAAGCAAAGAGAGCAGTGTGGCAGAGGATTTTTATTTAACCGTTTTTGGAAGAATAACTACTATTCCTTTTGGTACGGCTCGCAAACCCTATCCATTTTTTAAAACCGTTTTTGAAGAACTAAAGAAAAAAAAAGCTTCTCAAGAACTCAAAAACCTACTCACAAGTGTAATTAGAAAGTTGCAAAAGAAGGGTTTTTTGAAGTTTAAAAGAGAAGGGTTTCTTCGAAAAGGTCTTTTAGCTTTTCAAAAAAAAGGCTTGAAATCCAAGCTGCTAAAGGGCGTAAAAGTCAAAAAAAGAACAAATTTGAAAAAAGGGCCACAATCTAAATTAACAAAAAAGAAAAAAGAAAGGAAAGTGGATAAAACAAGCACAATCATAAATGAAATAGAAAGGCTTATAAAAGAAAAGAAAAAAAGACTTTTCATTATTCAAACAAGCATTAGTTCGACCAAAACCAGTTCTCATTCTAAAATCTCAGAAGCACTACGAAGGGTTTCTAAAATATTCAAAAGAAGAAAGGCACGATTCATTCGTAAATCTAAAATTTTTAGAAAATTGATCATTGAATGGATATACGTGAAAATACTTTTCGATTTGAAAAAGAGATTTCTAGATGAAATAAATAAGAAAAGGAGTAGTCTGAAAATGGTTGCACAGTTTTTTTCTAAATTAAAAAAAAAAAGAAAAAAAAAAATGATTGGCAAGGGCATTAAAGGCATTAATAAAAAGAAAAGAACAAAAAGCCGTTTTATTTCAACTATAAAAAAACATACTTTTAATTTGAGAAATAGTCAAATTAGTAATAGTCAAAAAACCATTGTTTTTGACTTATCCTCTCTGTCACAAGCATATGTATTTTTTAAATTATCACAAACGGAGAAGTCTTCTTTTAGAGTATCTAAATTCCGTAATTTGAAAAATTTTAGACTTGGGATGAATCGATGGAAAGAATGGTTAAGAGGCCATTTTGACTACTATCTTTTATCTGACATTAGATGGTCCAGATTAGAAGCACAAAAATGGCGAAATAAAATGAATCAATGTCGCACGGCTGAAAATCACAATTTCAAGAAAGGGGATTTATATGAAGTAGACTCATTGCCGATTAACCCACAAAAATTGAAATTTAAAAAGCACCTTAGATATGATCTTTTAGCATATAGCTTCCTTAATGCTGAATATAAGAAGGATCCCTATGTCATAGCGCCATCATTAGTAAATAATAAACACACCGCAATTGCACATCTTTACAACCTACACAAAGATAGCCTTGTGGATATGCTGACAAGTAACTATCAAAATTTGCGCGATTCCATGGAAAAGCACCCTTTGTTGGATATGCATATGGACGTTAATAGGACGGCACTGCGTAGGCGGATGTATTATAATCAGATACGATTTGATGTTGAAGATAAGAAAAAAGGATCTAAGGTGGTGGATAAGGTCGCTATTGATTCTTGGGTAACTGGACAGAATAGGGTGCTCCCGGACGGGTGGTTACCGAAGGACCACCTCGACGAGTTGGAGTGGGTAGAGGCCGCAACTCTTGCCCTAGAAACCATACGGCACCACCTCTGTTTCTCTGTTTACGCCTTATTTTGGCCTAAGTTTGATAGGCATGGGCTAGACAAGCTTGGCTGTGTTTTTCGGTATGAAAAGTCGTATGATAAAAGACGTACCCCGATTTTAAAAAAAAAAAAAAGCATGGATAAGCGAAAAAAAGACTTGGCTGCTAGAAAAAAAAAACTTTCGGGGAGGGCCCAAGCGATAAAGATTGCTCAACGAGAGTTTGACCTGAGTTTGATACTAGAACCTGAAGAAGTTGAAAAAATCGACAATAAGAACTTTTTTGATTGGATGGGGTTAAATAATGAAAACGAACTAGAAGAACTAATGGAACGCAATAATGATGAAAAGAAAAGTTCTTTCCTAGGATCGAGTTTTTTTCTCTTCCCAGAATTTATCCAACTTTATAATTTACTAAATCTTTATGCGAAAGCGGAGTGGACCACGCCGATTCATTCTTTTTTGCAAAATCGAAAGATACGTTCGCGCTCCTCTTACGCGGATTTAAAGGTTGAGGTTGAAGGAGTGAACTGGTACATGTACGACAAAAAGGAAGGGCCGGCGAAAGCACCTTGGGACTCGAACAGGGCCCGACGTCGTCGTCGACATCGCAGGGCGTTATTGAACCTAGGGAGAAAAGACCCTAGGAAGGAAACGACTTTGGACATTATGATAGATCCTAATGAGAGAGAAAGGGCTTATGCTGAGGCGATATCCGAAATGAAGGCCGAAGAACAAAAGAAAATAGACGAAGAATACGAAGAAGAAAAGGAAAAAAAGAAAAAAGAACAAGGAAAGGCCTTTGACGAAACAAGCTACAGAAAAAAACACAAAAAAAGATTTGCTCGGGTGAGTACATTGAAACCGATAAAGTATTCAAGGTTTCGAAAGACGGCGCTGAAGGATCTAAAAGAGTCGAATTATTTTCGGTATCAAGTGCACTATAGCCTACGTTATTTGATAGCCGACTATCTTACTAATGTTACACGCACAAGCCAAGTTACCAATAAAGCAACTAACCCGAAGCTACTTATTGTTTTCATTAAAGATCTTATAGAAATGAGTCAATTTGGAATCATGGGAACTACTCAAAATCAACTTCCAACTTTGCAAGATATCCTAAAAATGGGGTATCTCGTTCTGAACCCCATTCGTACCTTTAAAAGATTGAGGTGGGAGCGCATTACGTATGAAATCCTAGCGATTTCCCTGATTCATAAGAATCAATTCCAAAAATTGGCCTACACTCCGGGTCCGGACAATAAAAGAGACCCTTGTCTGGAGATAGGTGTGAACAAAGTGAAGCAAACTACATATAAGGTCCGCAAGGGGCGCAAGGTAGTAGAATCGTTGAGCGTACGAAGACTGACAGTTAAGAGGTGTTGGGGACTGCGTGTGTCTTATGGGAAATTTGGGTGTCCTAGGTCTTTCTGGACCAAATTGATTCGATATTTAGTTCACCCATTCGCAATCCCATTGAAAGCCAAAGGACGTGGAAAGAAACAGAGAAAGCGGTCTCCTTGGTCTTATGAGAGAGTATTTGGTCTATTCAACTGGAAAACCGAAGTACGTCCAAAGAAAAAGAGAAAGCGGACTCCTTGGTCTTATGAGAGAGTATTTGGTCAATTCCACGCAGACCAGATGAGGTTCTTTTATAAGATAGGTGTTTGCGGCAAGTTCAAGCGCGAATGCACAGCTATCCTTCTAAGCCTTCTAACTGACCCTAAGCATGCGAACGACAGAATCAAAAAGCTTATTCTTTTGGACGAGGGAGTGCCAGATACGCTTGTCGAAAAGGGTCTGCTTGTTCCTGAAAATCTTTTATCCCCCAGACGCCGCAGACAATTGAGAATTTTAAATGAACTAAATAAAAAAAAGAAAAAAGAGAAAAGAATCCCTAAAACAAAATTAACCCGCTACACCAAACTTCTTAAAGAAACTGGACGTATGGATTTGAACCTACTATTGAGAGAACTAGACGAACGAGAAAAGAGACAAGGAGAGGAACGACTAAATCTAGTTCAAAAGAAAGAAAGAGAACAAGAAGAACTACGCAAGAAAGAAGAAGAAAGCAAAGAATTAAATAGAATCAGAAAGAAACTAATGAGATTAAAGTTTTTTCTTTGGCCGAATTATCGACTCGAAGACTTAGCTTGTATGAATCGCTATTGGTTTGATACTACTAATGGCAGCCGTTTCAGTATGTTAAGGATCCGAGTATATCCACGATTGAAAACCCGTTAATCTTCCAGTTTGACTAGAATACCCATACCATTATAATGGATTGTTTTACATTCCAGGTGTACCCCATGAAATATAGAAATGGCTCAACAAAAGCTTCTTTCTTTTGTTGAGCCATTGTTTGATTTTTAGATTTTCATTTGAATATTCCAATTTTTCTCTTTTGTTTATCTTGTGTAAGTGGAGAAAGAAATAGACTCTTCTTTTGTATCCCGAGCCGAATCCAATTTCAATTTGAATGAATTGTTGATTCATTTTTGATTTTCAAAAATGAGAAGTTCATAACGAAATGAATATTTTATTATATAAAAAATGGATAAATTCAAAAAGAACTAGGATTCTTATTACTGATCAGTCAAATTCATTTTTTAAAAAAAGAAAAGATAAGGAAACCTTGTTTTATGGTAAAAACTCCATTAATTTCAGTTATCTCGCAAGAAGAAAGAGAAAAGAATAGAGGGTCCGTTGAATTTCAAGTATTTTGTTTTAACAAGAAAATAGACAAAATTTCTTCCCATTTGAAATTGCACAGAAAGGACTATTTATCTCAGAGAGGTCTACATAAAATTTTGGGAAAACGCGATCGTCTGCTGTCTTATTTGTCAAAGAAAAATAGAGTACGTTATAAAGAATTAATAAATAGGTTGAATATTCGCGAGTCAAAAACTCGTTCAATTTGAAATGTTATTTTCAATTATTTGCTTTATTAGATTTTTGCATTTGGATGAATGTCTTTTCGTTTTCGGCAATTCATGAAAGAAAAAATCGAGGAAAAACTTATGACTATACCAGCTACAAGAAAAGACCTCATGATAGTCAATATGGGCCCTCACCACCCATCAATGCACGGTGTTCTTCGGCTCATCCTTACTCTAGATGGTGAAGATGTTATCGACTGTGAACCCGTATTGGGTTATTTACACAGAGGGATGGAAAAAATTGCGGAAAATCGAACTATTATACAATATCTGCCTTATGTAACACGTTGGGATTATTTGGCTACTATGTTCACAGAAGTAATAACTGTAAATGCCCCAGAGCAATTGGGAAATATTCAAGTACCTAAAAGGGCTGGCTATATCAGAACAATTATGCTCGAATTAAGTCGTATAGCTTCTCATCTATTATGGCTTGGACCCTTTATGGCCGATATTGGCGCACAAACCCCCTTTTTTTATATTTTCAGAGAAAGAGAATTAATATATGATCTGTTTGAAGCAGCCACCGGTATGAGAATGATGCATAATTATTTTCGTATCGGAGGAGTTGCAGCCGATCTACCTCATGGCTGGATAGATAAATGCTTGGATTTCTGTAATTATTTTTTAACAGGACTTGCTGAATATGAAAAGCTTATTACGCGGAATCCTATTTTTTTAGAGCGAGTAGAGGGAATAGGCATTATTGGTAAAGAAGAAGCAATAAATTGGGGTTTATCAGGACCAATGCTACGAGCTTCCGGAATGCAATGGGATCTTCGTAAAATCGAGAATTCTGAATGTTACAAAAAATTCGATTGGGAGGTTCAGTGGCAAAAAGAAGGAGATTCATTAGCTCGCTATTTAGTCCGAATCGGTGAAATGAGGGAATCCATAAAAATTATTCAACAGGCTCTGGAAGGAATTCCGGGAGGTCCTTATGAGAATTTAGAAATTCGATGTTTTGATAGAGAAAGGTATCCAGAATGGGGCGGTTTTGAATATCGATTCATTAGTAAAAAACCTTCTCCTACTTTTGAATTGCCGAAACAAGAACTTTATGTGAGAGTTGAAGCCCCAAAAGGAGAATTGGGAGTTTTTATGATAGGAGATCGGAGCAGCTTTCCTTGGAGATGGAAAATACGTCCACCGGGTTTTATGAATTTGCAAATTCTTCCTCAGTTAGTTAAAAGAATGAAATTGGCTGATATTATGACAATATTAGGTAGCATAGATATCATTATGGGAGAAGTTGATCGTTGAGATGATAATTGATACACCAGAAGTACAAGATATCAATTCTTTTTCCAGATTCGAATCCCTACAAGAGATATATGGGATCGTCTGGATGCTTGTCCCTATTTTGACCCTTGTAGTGGGAATCACAATAGGTGTATTAGTAATTGTGTGGTTAGAAAGAGAAATATCCGCGGGGATACAACAACGTATTGGGCCTGAATACGCCGGTCCTTTCGGAATTCTTCAAGCTCTAGCAGATGGGACAAAACTGCTTTTGAAAGAGAACCTTCTTCCATCTAGAGGGGATAGCCCTTTGTTCAGTATTGGCCCATCCATTGCAGTTATATCAATTCTTCTAAGTTATTCAGTAATTCCTTTTAGCTATCGCCTTGTTTTAGCTGATCTAAATGTTGGTGTTTTTTTATGGATTGCCATTTCAAGTATTGCTCCCATTGGACTTCTTATGTCAGGATATGGATCAAATAATAAATATTCCTTTTTAGGTGGTCTACGAGCTGCCGCTCAATCAATTAGTTATGAAATACCATTAACTCTATGTGTGTTGTCAATATCTCTACGTGTGATTCGTTAAAACAGAAACCCGCATTCGGGTTGAGGAACTAAACCAGATAGTTATATGAGTGAAAGAAAACAGCTTCTATTCTATAGTCTAAAATGAGAAATTGGCAGTAAAAAACGGAGTCTCATTTCCTATGTACAAGAGGTAAGCGGAAGTAAACATTAAGGGAAAGGGCCCTTGCCCCAAGATTGGTTGAGTAGTCATCCTGGCTTGAAGCGGGCTCAAAAGATCAACCGGATACGGTTTTCCTTACCCTTTCTGCCTATTCCCTCATATCTATTACCATAACAATACCAAATGGGGAGCTCCTTTAAAATGAGTGGATAGTTAGGAACACCAAAATACATAAAGGATTGGTAATGGAGATTTTGTAAATTGTCCAAAAGGAAAGGACATTGTTACATAACATAAAAAGAAGAGTAATTGGGGGCTTTAAGTTGGTAGAAATGATCAAGCAGTACTCCTCGCAATTCCGACCTAGAGTATGCTCCGATCCACCGATTCAATAAATAACTATCAGGAACGAAATAATCCTTTATTCACTTTTTTGAAAACCCCCCAGAAAGAAGAATAGGAAAACGAAAAAAAGAGTAAGACTTTTTAGATTTAGATTAGAAAAAAGTCCATTTTTTATCTTTCTATTTCAATTCTAGTTGTAGAAAGATAGAACTCGTGCCATTATTCAAGTCATGAACTTAACGAAAATCATGTAAAACCGTTTTCGTAATCGAAAACCCCGGGTTGGAATATTTATGTATATCTTGAGACGGGGTATTTTATTCAAGGATTAAGCTATTACTCAAGAAAGAAAAACGAAAATATGAAAGGATGAGATCAATTCAGAAGTACTTTTTCCCTTTATTATTTCTTTTCGTTTTTAGTAGACAGAATTCCTTTGGTCTAATTCGGGACCTTCCAATAAATTTTTAAAAACTTTATCTAGCCTACAAATAGAGCCAGATAAAAAGGACTTGGTCCTTCAATTTATTTGAGGCCCTTGAGGAGCCGTATGAGGTAAAAAAATCTCACGTACGGTTCTGTAATAGCGATGGGAATAGTGATGATTTTGCCGACTAGGATTTTCTAATAGTTCAAGTACAGTTGATATAATTGAGGCGCAGTCAAAATATGGTTTTTGGGGGTGGAATTTGTGGCGTCAACCTATAGGGTTTCTTATTTTTCTAATTGCTTCCCTAGCCGAATGCGAAAGATTACCCTTTGATTTACCAGAAGCAGAGGAAGAGTTAGTAGCTGGCTATCAAACCGAATATTCTGGTATAAAGTTTGGTTTATTTTACGTTACTTCCTATTTAAATTTATTAATTTCTTCCTTATTTGTAACAATTCTTTATTTGGGCGGTTGGAATTTCTCTATTCCGTACATAGACTTTCCTCCATTATTTGAAATAAATAACGCGGGTGGAATCTTTAGAACAACAATCACACTTTTTATTACATTAGCTAAAACTTTTTTTTTCTTGTTTATTTCTATCACAACAAGATGGACTTTACCTAGGCTAAGAATGGACCAACTCTTAAATCTTGGGTGGAAATTTCTTTTACCTATTTCTCTCGGTAATCTATTATTAACAACTTCTTCTCAACTCTTTTCGCTGTAAGGGAAATAAAAAAGGACTAGAAGATTCTATCTTCACGGTGTGTATGAAACAAGAGAAAGAAAGGTAAAATTATTCAAAGATATTCGCGATATGTTCCCTATGGTAACTGGATTCATGAATTATGGTCAACAAACAGTACGAGCCGCAAGGTACATTGGTCAAAGTTTGATGATTACCTTATCCCACGCAAATCGTTTCCCTGTAACTATTCAATATCCCTATGAAAAATTAATTACATCGGAGCGTTTTCGCGGTCGAATCCATTTTGAATTTGATAAATGCATTGCGTGTGAAGTATGTGTTCGTGTATGCCCTATAGATCTACCTGTTGTTGATTGGAAATTTGAAACTGATATTCGAAAGAAACGCTTACTTAATTACAGTATTGATTTTGGAATTTGTATATTTTGTGGTAATTGCGTTGAGTATTGTCCAACAAATTGTTTATCCATGACGGAAGAATATGAACTTTCAACCTATGATCGTCACGAATTGAATTATAATCAAACTGCTCTGGGTCGTTTACCAATGCCAGTAATTGCGGATTATACAATCCGAACCATTTTGAATTCACCTAAAATCAAAAGTGGATAAACCTCTTTCTTTTTTTAATTAAAAAAAATTCCAATTATTAAAGTTGATCTTTGGCCTAAAAGAATAAAGAATACGGTCTTTTTTTCTTGTTCAATAAGGACAAACTGGAACTATTGATTGGTTAGTGAGAGCCCCGGATTCATTTGGATTTAAAGTTTATTAACCTACCCTTTCTTTATTCGAAATATAGAGTGGGGAGTTGTCGAATTAAATTTTTCGACCTACGGCAATTCACACTCATTAAAATTGTAATTGAATTTTAATGGGTTGGTGTCGTAAAAGTTTTCCTGGTGGGGTCAATAAGGTCATGAAAAAGATTTCTATTTATTTATATATTTCTTACATATAATGGATTTGCCCGGACCAATACACGATTTTCTTTTAGTTTTTATGGGATCAAGTCTTATATTAGGGAGTATAGGGGTCGTATTACTTACCAACCCTATTTATTCTGCCTTTTCTTTGGGATTTGTTTTTATTTGTATAGCTTTATTTTATATTCTATCAAACTCCTATTTTGTAGCTGCTGCACAGCTCCTTATTTACGTAGGAGCTATAAACGTTTTAATAATATTTGCTGTGATGTTCATGAAAGGTTCAGAATATTACAAAGATAGTCCTCTTTGGACTGTTGGGAATGGGCTTACTTTACTAATTTCTACAATTCTTTTTCTTTCACTAATTACTACTATTCTAAATACATCATGGTATGGGATTATTTGGACTACAAGATCAAACCAGATTATAGAGAAAGATTTGATAAGTAATAGTCAACAACTTGGAATTCATTTATCAACAGATTTTTTTCTTCCGTTTGAACTCATTTCTATAATTCTTTTAGTTGCTTTGTTAGGTGCAATTTCTGTGGCTCGTCAGTAAAAAAACTTTTTCATTTCTAATCTAACTGGCAAAACAACAAAAATTCGAAGTGAAATGCTCTTCTGTTTTATCATATCTATCTGCTTTGAATTCTGCGTGAAGACTTTTAATTCTATTAATTTCATTTAAAAAATGAAAAATATATTTTTTCGACATATTGCCTTTGTTTCATAATTGTTTTTAGTAGCATTAAAATGAATCGAATCTGTTGCATTCTTGTTGCTATTGAAATGAATTCAAATGGATAAGGAGCTCTTCAATGATACTCGAACATGTCCTTATTTTGAGTTCTTTTTTATTTTCTATTGGTATCTATGGATTGATTACCAGTCGGAATATGATTAGGGCTCTTATGTCTCTTGAACTTATGCTGAATGGGGTTAATTTAAATTTTGTAACATTTTCCGATTTTTTTGATAGTCGTCAACTAAAAGGTGACATTTTTTCCCTTTTTGTTATAGCCATTGCAGCCGCTGAAGCAGCTATTGGACCGGCTATTCTTTCGTCAATTTATCGTAACAAAAAATCAATTCGTATTAATCAATCGAATTTATTGAATAAGTAGTATGAATTTTCTAATTCATATTTTCTCATTCATCAATTGAAGTTGGTATGTATGATATGTGACCTAGATTCTATTTGCGAAAACAGAGGAAATCAAAGCAAAGTATCTTGGGCCTTTTTTTAAGACCAAAAGTAGTAGGTTGAAAAATGCTGCTAAATCATTGATTCATCTGGTGGCGAAATATATCCGTTATTTCAAAACGAATTGACTAGATCGAAAATTTATGACGTATAAACAATTATAGACCCCATGTCACACTCAGTAAAAATTTATGATACATGTATAGGGTGTACTCAATGTGTCAGAGCCTGCCCTACAGATGTATTAGAAATGATACCCTGGGACGGATGTAAAGCTAAGCAAATTGCTTCCGCTCCAAGAACAGAGGACTGTGTCGGATGTAAAAGATGTGAATCCGCCTGTCCAACAGATTTCTTAAGTGTTCGGGTTTATTTATGGCATGAAACAACTCGAAGTATGGGTCTAGCTTATTAATACCTTTCGGAAAACCCCAGTTGAATTGAATACATTTTTCTTGTTTTTTTACCGACAAAACCCGTACTCGAAAAAAAAAAGAGAATAGAGATTAATAGATTCTTTTTTTGAGCATGGGTTTTATGGTCCAAGTTTATCTTGTCTTTACCATGAATTATTTTCCTTGGTTAACAATAATTGTTATTTTTCCGATCTCAGCGGGTTCTTTGATTTTCTTTCTCCCTCATAGAGGAAATAAGGTAACTAAATGGTATACTTTGTGCGTCTGTTCACTAGAACTCCTTCTAACGGCCTATGCATTCTGTTATCATTTCCAATTGGACGATCCATTAATCCAACTGGTGGAGGATTCTAAATGGATCCTTTTTTTTCATTTTGACTGGAGATTGGGAATAGATGGACTCTCCCTCGGACCCATTTTACTGACGGGATTTATCACCACTTTGGCTACTTTAGCGGCTTGGCCCATTACTCGAGATTCCCGATTATTCCATTTCATGATGTTAGCAATGTACAGTGGTCAAATAGGATCATTTTCTTCTCAGGATCTTTTGCTTTTTTTCCTAATGTGGGAACTAGAGTTAATTCCCGTTTATTTACTTTTATCCATGTGGGGGGGAAAGAAACGCCTGTATTCATCTACAAAGTTTATTTTGTACACTGCAGGAAGTTCCATCTTTTTATTAATAGGCGTTCTAGGTATCGGGTTATATGGTTCTAACGAGCCAACATTCAATTTTGAAATATTAGCTCATAGATCATATCCTGCCGCACTAGAAATAATATTCTATATCGGCTTTCTTATTTCTTTTGCTGTCAAATCACCGATCATACCCTTACATACATGGTTACCAGACACTCATGGAGAGGCCCATTACAGTACTTGTATGCTTCTAGCCGGAATCTTATTAAAAATGGGAGCTTATGGATTGGTTCGGATCAATATGGAATTATTGCCCCATGCGCATTCTATATTTGCCCCCTACTTCATTATAGTAGGCGCAATCCAAATAGTTTATGCAGCTTCGACATCTCTTGGTCAACGTAATTTAAAAAAAAGAATAGCCTACTCCTCTGTATCTCATATGGGTTTCATAATTATAGGAATTGGCTCTATAACGGATGCGGGACTCAGTGGAGCTCTTTTACAAATAATCTCTCATGGATTTATTGGTGCTGCGCTTTTTTTCTTGGCAGGGACGAGTTATGATAGAATACGTATTGGTTTTTTCGACGAAATGGGTGGAATGGCCGTCGCCATTCCGAAAATATTTACGATGTTCAGTATCTTATCGATGGCTTCCCTTGCATTACCGGGCATGAGTGGTTTTGTTGCAGAATTGATAGTCTTTTTTGGAATAATCACGAGCCAAAAATTTCTTTTAATGCCAAAAATAATAATTACTTTTGTAATGGCAATTGGAATGATATTAACTCCGATTTATTCACTATCTATGTTACGCCAAATGTTCTATGGTTATAGGCTTTTTAATGCCCCAAACTCCTCTTTTTTTGATTCTGGTCCGCGAGAGTTATTTGTTTCGATTTCTATCCTTTTACCCGTAATAGGTATGGGTATTTATCCCGATTTTCTTCTCTCATTGTCGGTTGACAAGGTTGAATTGATTGTATCAAATTTTTTTATAGATAGCTTTCAGAAATAAAACAAAAAATTCAAAAATGAAATCCTATATCAAAGTCACATTTTTGTTGGACTTGCACAATGAAAAAAGCGTCTCTTTTCTTTGCCTTAATTTCAAGTTAAGCAAAAAGAAAAAATGGATTTGTAATCAGACCTCCTTAGCCCTTGTGAAAACCATTTGAATCAAGTTATGTGTAGTGATTCGAATGGTTCTCAACGGCTTTTACGACGTTTTCTTATATTTCTGCAAGTCCTTTGCTTCGACAATCTGGTTTTCTATTTCTCATTAAAAACCTTCAATTTAATTCTATTAAATTGGAAATGAACCATAACTATGTAATCCTATTTTTAATATATTAATTCCGAAATAGCATATCCAAATTATAAGAAAGCCAATAGAAGCCACAATTGCGGAATTTACACCTTCCGAGTTTTTCTTTTCTCGAATATGTAAATAAATCGCAAATATCGTCCAAGTAATAAACGCCCAAGTTTCCTTTGGGTCCCAACTCCAATACGACCCCCATGCCTCATTAGCCCATACTGCTCCCGAAAGAATTCCTATGGTTAAAAAGAGAAATCCTAGACTAATTATACGATAACTACAATAATCAAATTGTTGAAGCAAGTGAGACTTGTAATAATTTACAGAAGAAGGAAAAGGAGTTTTTAGTAAAATATCCTCTCTTTCATTTATGTAAATGATATTGGAAAAGAACCCATTTAATAAAAAATTTCTTTTACCAACCACCCTTCCACTTTTTCGAAATGTAATGACTAACAGAGCTATTGATAATAACGATCCACACAAAAGAGATGCATAACTCAATATCATCATACTTACGTGCATCATTAACCACTGGGAGTGAAGAGCGGGCACTAAGATTTTGTGTTGCTGGATTTGAGTTAAAAGACCTGAAGTAGAAAAGCCTTGGATAAACAGAGTACTTGGTGAGGTTATTGCGTTTAAATGATTTTTAAAGTTTTTCAAATACGGAAGCATATTAATAATGGAGAAATTCCATGAAAGAAAGATTAATGATTCATATAAATTACTTAATGGGAAATGTCCTGAATAAATCCAACGAGTTATTAATAATCCGGTTATACAGAACAAAGTCACTAGCATGCCCTTTTCTGACGAATTCTGTAGTCTTACAATTTCATTGACCAATAAAGTTATTAAATGAATTGTAATTAAAATTACAACAACCGAAAAACATATATGGGTCAATATGTGCTCTAAAGTCAAAAAGATCATACAAATAAGATAAGTGAGGGTTCCTCCAATTAAAATATAAGAAATGGAAATCGGAAATGGAATTGATTCCAATAAATAATAAAATAGAAGCTGGTTTTTTTTGCTCTCGAATAGAAAATCATATGCCGCTACTCGGACTCGAACCGAGATGCTTTAGCACTGCTTCCTAAGAGCAGCGTGTCTACCAATTTCACCATAGCGGCTTACTCGAAAGTATGATAACCTATTTTTCTTTAATTGTCTAGATTAACGTAGTGAGTTCCATGGCTTTTTTCTAATCTAAATCTAAAAAGTCTTACTCTTTTTTTCGTTTTCCTATTCTTCTTTCTGGGGGGTTTTCAAAAAAGTGAATAAAGGATTATTTCGTTCCTGATAGTTATTTATTGAATCGGTGGATCGGAGCATACTCTAGGTCGGAATTGCGAGGAGTACTGCTTGATCATTTCTACCAACTTAAAGCCCCCAATTACTCTTCTTTTTATGTTATGTAACAATGTCCTTTCCTTTTGGACAATTTACAAAATCTCCATTACCAATCCTTTATGTATTTTGGTGTTCCTAACTATCCACTCATTTTAAAGGAGCTCCCCATTTGGTATTGTTATGGTAATAGATATGAGGGAATAGGCAGAAAGGGTAAGGAAAACCGTATCCGGTTGATCTTTTGAGCCCGCTTCAAGCCAGGATGACTACTCAACCAATCTTGGGGCAAGGGCCCTTTCCCTTAATGTTTACTTCCGCTTACCTCTTGTACATAGGAAATGAGACTCCGTTTTTTACTGCCAATTTCTCATTTTAGACTATAGAATAGAAGCTGTTTTCTTTCACTCATATAACTATCTGGTTTAGTTCCTCAACCCGAATGCGGGTTTCTGTTTTAACGAATCACACGTAGAGATATTGACAACACACATAGAGTTAATGGTATTTCATAACTAATTGATTGAGCGGCAGCTCGTAGACCACCTAAAAAGGAATATTTATTATTTGATCCATATCCTGACATAAGAAGTCCAATGGGAGCAATACTTGAAATGGCAATCCATAAAAAAACACCAACATTTAGATCAGCTAAAACAAGGCGATAGCTAAAAGGAATTACTGAATAACTTAGAAGAATTGATATAACTGCAATGGATGGGCCAATACTGAACAAAGGGCTATCCCCTCTAGATGGAAGAAGGTTCTCTTTCAAAAGCAGTTTTGTCCCATCTGCTAGAGCTTGAAGAATTCCGAAAGGACCGGCGTATTCAGGCCCAATACGTTGTTGTATCCCCGCGGATATTTCTCTTTCTAACCACACAATTACTAATACACCTATTGTGATTCCCACTACAAGGGTCAAAATAGGGACAAGCATCCAGACGATCCCATATATCTCTTGTAGGGATTCGAATCTGGAAAAAGAATTGATATCTTGTACTTCTGGTGTATCAATTATCATCTCAACGATCAACTTCTCCCATAATGATATCTATGCTACCTAATATTGTCATAATATCAGCCAATTTCATTCTTTTAACTAACTGAGGAAGAATTTGCAAATTCATAAAACCCGGTGGACGTATTTTCCATCTCCAAGGAAAGCTGCTCCGATCTCCTATCATAAAAACTCCCAATTCTCCTTTTGGGGCTTCAACTCTCACATAAAGTTCTTGTTTCGGCAATTCAAAAGTAGGAGAAGGTTTTTTACTAATGAATCGATATTCAAAACCGCCCCATTCTGGATACCTTTCTCTATCAAAACATCGAATTTCTAAATTCTCATAAGGACCTCCCGGAATTCCTTCCAGAGCCTGTTGAATAATTTTTATGGATTCCCTCATTTCACCGATTCGGACTAAATAGCGAGCTAATGAATCTCCTTCTTTTTGCCACTGAACCTCCCAATCGAATTTTTTGTAACATTCAGAATTCTCGATTTTACGAAGATCCCATTGCATTCCGGAAGCTCGTAGCATTGGTCCTGATAAACCCCAATTTATTGCTTCTTCTTTACCAATAATGCCTATTCCCTCTACTCGCTCTAAAAAAATAGGATTCCGCGTAATAAGCTTTTCATATTCAGCAAGTCCTGTTAAAAAATAATTACAGAAATCCAAGCATTTATCTATCCAGCCATGAGGTAGATCGGCTGCAACTCCTCCGATACGAAAATAATTATGCATCATTCTCATACCGGTGGCTGCTTCAAACAGATCATATATTAATTCTCTTTCTCTGAAAATATAAAAAAAGGGGGTTTGTGCGCCAATATCGGCCATAAAGGGTCCAAGCCATAATAGATGAGAAGCTATACGACTTAATTCGAGCATAATTGTTCTGATATAGCCAGCCCTTTTAGGTACTTGAATATTTCCCAATTGCTCTGGGGCATTTACAGTTATTACTTCTGTGAACATAGTAGCCAAATAATCCCAACGTGTTACATAAGGCAGATATTGTATAATAGTTCGATTTTCCGCAATTTTTTCCATCCCTCTGTGTAAATAACCCAATACGGGTTCACAGTCGATAACATCTTCACCATCTAGAGTAAGGATGAGCCGAAGAACACCGTGCATTGATGGGTGGTGAGGGCCCATATTGACTATCATGAGGTCTTTTCTTGTAGCTGGTATAGTCATAAGTTTTTCCTCGATTTTTTCTTTCATGAATTGCCGAAAACGAAAAGACATTCATCCAAATGCAAAAATCTAATAAAGCAAATAATTGAAAATAACATTTCAAATTGAACGAGTTTTTGACTCGCGAATATTCAACCTATTTATTAATTCTTTATAACGTACTCTATTTTTCTTTGACAAATAAGACAGCAGACGATCGCGTTTTCCCAAAATTTTATGTAGACCTCTCTGAGATAAATAGTCCTTTCTGTGCAATTTCAAATGGGAAGAAATTTTGTCTATTTTCTTGTTAAAACAAAATACTTGAAATTCAACGGACCCTCTATTCTTTTCTCTTTCTTCTTGCGAGATAACTGAAATTAATGGAGTTTTTACCATAAAACAAGGTTTCCTTATCTTTTCTTTTTTTAAAAAATGAATTTGACTGATCAGTAATAAGAATCCTAGTTCTTTTTGAATTTATCCATTTTTTATATAATAAAATATTCATTTCGTTATGAACTTCTCATTTTTGAAAATCAAAAATGAATCAACAATTCATTCAAATTGAAATTGGATTCGGCTCGGGATACAAAAGAAGAGTCTATTTCTTTCTCCACTTACACAAGATAAACAAAAGAGAAAAATTGGAATATTCAAATGAAAATCTAAAAATCAAACAATGGCTCAACAAAAGAAAGAAGCTTTTGTTGAGCCATTTCTATATTTCATGGGGTACACCTGGAATGTAAAACAATCCATTATAATGGTATGGGTATTCTAGTCAAACTGGAAGATTAACGGGTTTTCAATCGTGGATATACTCGGATCCTTAACATACTGAAACGGCTGCCATTAGTAGTATCAAACCAATAGCGATTCATACAAGCTAAGTCTTCGAGTCGATAATTCGGCCAAAGAAAAAACTTTAATCTCATTAGTTTCTTTCTGATTCTATTTAATTCTTTGCTTTCTTCTTCTTTCTTGCGTAGTTCTTCTTGTTCTCTTTCTTTCTTTTGAACTAGATTTAGTCGTTCCTCTCCTTGTCTCTTTTCTCGTTCGTCTAGTTCTCTCAATAGTAGGTTCAAATCCATACGTCCAGTTTCTTTAAGAAGTTTGGTGTAGCGGGTTAATTTTGTTTTAGGGATTCTTTTCTCTTTTTTCTTTTTTTTATTTAGTTCATTTAAAATTCTCAATTGTCTGCGGCGTCTGGGGGATAAAAGATTTTCAGGAACAAGCAGACCCTTTTCGACAAGCGTATCTGGCACTCCCTCGTCCAAAAGAATAAGCTTTTTGATTCTGTCGTTCGCATGCTTAGGGTCAGTTAGAAGGCTTAGAAGGATAGCTGTGCATTCGCGCTTGAACTTGCCGCAAACACCTATCTTATAAAAGAACCTCATCTGGTCTGCGTGGAATTGACCAAATACTCTCTCATAAGACCAAGGAGTCCGCTTTCTCTTTTTCTTTGGACGTACTTCGGTTTTCCAGTTGAATAGACCAAATACTCTCTCATAAGACCAAGGAGACCGCTTTCTCTGTTTCTTTCCACGTCCTTTGGCTTTCAATGGGATTGCGAATGGGTGAACTAAATATCGAATCAATTTGGTCCAGAAAGACCTAGGACACCCAAATTTCCCATAAGACACACGCAGTCCCCAACACCTCTTAACTGTCAGTCTTCGTACGCTCAACGATTCTACTACCTTGCGCCCCTTGCGGACCTTATATGTAGTTTGCTTCACTTTGTTCACACCTATCTCCAGACAAGGGTCTCTTTTATTGTCCGGACCCGGAGTGTAGGCCAATTTTTGGAATTGATTCTTATGAATCAGGGAAATCGCTAGGATTTCATACGTAATGCGCTCCCACCTCAATCTTTTAAAGGTACGAATGGGGTTCAGAACGAGATACCCCATTTTTAGGATATCTTGCAAAGTTGGAAGTTGATTTTGAGTAGTTCCCATGATTCCAAATTGACTCATTTCTATAAGATCTTTAATGAAAACAATAAGTAGCTTCGGGTTAGTTGCTTTATTGGTAACTTGGCTTGTGCGTGTAACATTAGTAAGATAGTCGGCTATCAAATAACGTAGGCTATAGTGCACTTGATACCGAAAATAATTCGACTCTTTTAGATCCTTCAGCGCCGTCTTTCGAAACCTTGAATACTTTATCGGTTTCAATGTACTCACCCGAGCAAATCTTTTTTTGTGTTTTTTTCTGTAGCTTGTTTCGTCAAAGGCCTTTCCTTGTTCTTTTTTCTTTTTTTCCTTTTCTTCTTCGTATTCTTCGTCTATTTTCTTTTGTTCTTCGGCCTTCATTTCGGATATCGCCTCAGCATAAGCCCTTTCTCTCTCATTAGGATCTATCATAATGTCCAAAGTCGTTTCCTTCCTAGGGTCTTTTCTCCCTAGGTTCAATAACGCCCTGCGATGTCGACGACGACGTCGGGCCCTGTTCGAGTCCCAAGGTGCTTTCGCCGGCCCTTCCTTTTTGTCGTACATGTACCAGTTCACTCCTTCAACCTCAACCTTTAAATCCGCGTAAGAGGAGCGCGAACGTATCTTTCGATTTTGCAAAAAAGAATGAATCGGCGTGGTCCACTCCGCTTTCGCATAAAGATTTAGTAAATTATAAAGTTGGATAAATTCTGGGAAGAGAAAAAAACTCGATCCTAGGAAAGAACTTTTCTTTTCATCATTATTGCGTTCCATTAGTTCTTCTAGTTCGTTTTCATTATTTAACCCCATCCAATCAAAAAAGTTCTTATTGTCGATTTTTTCAACTTCTTCAGGTTCTAGTATCAAACTCAGGTCAAACTCTCGTTGAGCAATCTTTATCGCTTGGGCCCTCCCCGAAAGTTTTTTTTTTCTAGCAGCCAAGTCTTTTTTTCGCTTATCCATGCTTTTTTTTTTTTTTAAAATCGGGGTACGTCTTTTATCATACGACTTTTCATACCGAAAAACACAGCCAAGCTTGTCTAGCCCATGCCTATCAAACTTAGGCCAAAATAAGGCGTAAACAGAGAAACAGAGGTGGTGCCGTATGGTTTCTAGGGCAAGAGTTGCGGCCTCTACCCACTCCAACTCGTCGAGGTGGTCCTTCGGTAACCACCCGTCCGGGAGCACCCTATTCTGTCCAGTTACCCAAGAATCAATAGCGACCTTATCCACCACCTTAGATCCTTTTTTCTTATCTTCAACATCAAATCGTATCTGATTATAATACATCCGCCTACGCAGTGCCGTCCTATTAACGTCCATATGCATATCCAACAAAGGGTGCTTTTCCATGGAATCGCGCAAATTTTGATAGTTACTTGTCAGCATATCCACAAGGCTATCTTTGTGTAGGTTGTAAAGATGTGCAATTGCGGTGTGTTTATTATTTACTAATGATGGCGCTATGACATAGGGATCCTTCTTATATTCAGCATTAAGGAAGCTATATGCTAAAAGATCATATCTAAGGTGCTTTTTAAATTTCAATTTTTGTGGGTTAATCGGCAATGAGTCTACTTCATATAAATCCCCTTTCTTGAAATTGTGATTTTCAGCCGTGCGACATTGATTCATTTTATTTCGCCATTTTTGTGCTTCTAATCTGGACCATCTAATGTCAGATAAAAGATAGTAGTCAAAATGGCCTCTTAACCATTCTTTCCATCGATTCATCCCAAGTCTAAAATTTTTCAAATTACGGAATTTAGATACTCTAAAAGAAGACTTCTCCGTTTGTGATAATTTAAAAAATACATATGCTTGTGACAGAGAGGATAAGTCAAAAACAATGGTTTTTTGACTATTACTAATTTGACTATTTCTCAAATTAAAAGTATGTTTTTTTATAGTTGAAATAAAACGGCTTTTTGTTCTTTTCTTTTTATTAATGCCTTTAATGCCCTTGCCAATCATTTTTTTTTTTCTTTTTTTTTTTAATTTAGAAAAAAACTGTGCAACCATTTTCAGACTACTCCTTTTCTTATTTATTTCATCTAGAAATCTCTTTTTCAAATCGAAAAGTATTTTCACGTATATCCATTCAATGATCAATTTTCTAAAAATTTTAGATTTACGAATGAATCGTGCCTTTCTTCTTTTGAATATTTTAGAAACCCTTCGTAGTGCTTCTGAGATTTTAGAATGAGAACTGGTTTTGGTCGAACTAATGCTTGTTTGAATAATGAAAAGTCTTTTTTTCTTTTCTTTTATAAGCCTTTCTATTTCATTTATGATTGTGCTTGTTTTATCCACTTTCCTTTCTTTTTTCTTTTTTGTTAATTTAGATTGTGGCCCTTTTTTCAAATTTGTTCTTTTTTTGACTTTTACGCCCTTTAGCAGCTTGGATTTCAAGCCTTTTTTTTGAAAAGCTAAAAGACCTTTTCGAAGAAACCCTTCTCTTTTAAACTTCAAAAAACCCTTCTTTTGCAACTTTCTAATTACACTTGTGAGTAGGTTTTTGAGTTCTTGAGAAGCTTTTTTTTTCTTTAGTTCTTCAAAAACGGTTTTAAAAAATGGATAGGGTTTGCGAGCCGTACCAAAAGGAATAGTAGTTATTCTTCCAAAAACGGTTAAATAAAAATCCTCTGCCACACTGCTCTCTTTGCTTTGATCGGGTTCTCGCCAAGGTTTCCACTCAAAAGGAAAGTGGATCCTTATCTGACAACCATCTGTGAACCACCCTATTGGGTCTTGTGACTCGTCAAGTGGAATACCACCAAAATCGCACAAGGTGTGAGTTTCCTTCTTTAAATCCGCGAAATCCTGAAACAATTCGGGACTTTGAAATAAGAGTATACGAGCCATATTTTTAGCTATTATCAATAAAGGAAAGATCACATTTTTCCTTAAAAACGATTGGATTAATAGTATCAGAGATCTTATTGCATGACCCGATTGAAGGAGTTCCCACGTCTCAGCTATACAAATGGCTCGGATCTCATGCGCCTCTCGGCGCTCCTGCCATTCTTCTACTTCTAAGGCATTCCCTGCTTCTTTTTTGTCTTCTTCGTCTTCCCTGAGCCCTTGTAATTCGTTTTCTGCTTCTATAGCAGCCTCTATAGCACTCTTTTGAGAATCTGGCAGATTCCACAGTTTCTTCCAAATTCGGTTTATCCTTTCGGATATACGCTTAACTCTCACTTTAAACCCGGATTCCCGTAGTAGAAATCTATAAACTTTTTTCATAAGCTCAAAGATATCTAAAGTGAGCAGAATGAGTAAAAGGGTTTTCCTTCGTTTGGGCAAAAAAAGGGGCGACTGGGCCCGGTGTTCATACCACCCACAAATCGTTACTTTTCGCCTTTGGGTGCGGTCCGCACCTTTGACCATATTGCGACGAAAATGCGTGATCTTAGCGTAACGGTAAAAATACCATTGCTTCATTTCACGTTTCTCATGTCGCTCATAGTATTTCCAGACTTTGGTTCGAAATACCCTAAATTTTGCTTTTCTTGTACGCAAATAGACGTCTTCGGATACTACATCGTCATTTCTTATCGTGTATTCACTATAATCTTTTTTTTCCTCATCGATGTTGTATTCCCACCGAGGAACTTTTTTCATGATTGTCCGTAGTTTCAGCTGAAACTTACGGTATTTTTGATATTTTTTGCGCATTTTCGGAATGTCTTTATGTGTGAAACCGCTCAAACCCTGATAGTAGGTATTCATAATGTCGTATACCGTGTTACGATTTCGACGTATTTTGTTTATTTTATCTAAAAATGGGTTTGGATAGGAATAAAGGTTTCTTTTTGAACTTGGTCTCAAATTAGAATTCAGAACCAAAATTCTAGTGAAAATCCGATTCAAGCGGCAAGCCTTCTTTTGTTTGTTTGTCAATGTTCCTTTCTTTGTCTTTTTCTTTAACTTTAGCAAAATCTTATAAGGAGCCGTTTTTTTAAGTATTCTCAAAGTTTTCCCTAATAGACTCTTTTCGAAAACTTGCCGTCTAAGCTTTTGTTTTGCCCGGCTTTCCCGTTCCTCTTTCTCGCGTTCGAGTATCAAATACTGCTCTTTCTGATTTAAAGGTCTCAAGTCTTTAAAAAAAAACCACATTGTTTGCAGGTGCTCTTCCTCGTCAACCCTCTGTTCCGCTGCTGTTTTCGTGAATTTATGGTTATACCAAAAAGCTCCGCGAGAAGGTCCATCCCAGACGGGGTCATTTTCCCTTTTTTTTCCTCCCGATGGGTGCATTTGGTCAAACAAGGTCTCAGAAATTGATCGCAAAGCTTTCGGAGTGTATTTGAATTGAAAGAGCTTTCTCCGTATGTCAAATGCATCCCTAAAAGGAGATCCGCTTTGTAGCTTCTGTACTCTTTTTCTTAATTCCTTGTTCAGACTGGCCCTTTTCTTGTCATTTCGTAAAACCCAAAGGGTGTACAATCTATCCCTATCGGGCAGTAGCTTGTTTTTTCTAAACAAAGAAAGTTTTCCTTCAATCATTTTATAAAAAGTGATTAAAGAAAGGGGATATGTGAAAGAGGTCCGTTCTTTTCCATCGCTTTCACATTTATAAAAACCAAATTGTGAAAATCCCCCTTTTTTGACACTATCTTCGTAGAAAGAAGTTTTGATGTAGCGGTAAGGTTGAACCCACCTGCGCGGATTGAAAAAGAAATGGGAAAAACCGCGGAAAATGGCGCTAAAAACCATTTTATGGTTGAACAAAAACCACTTCAGGAACTTCAAAAACCACTTAAGTAACTTCAAATCAGGGATATAAACGGACAAGAGATTGAAGTAGAGGTCAAAATGTTTGACCACGATCAAAAAGGGAGAAAAAAGGGGCTTGAATCGGTTCAAAAAGCGACTAGAAGACGAAAACAAGTCGAAAAGGTAACCATAAAAAAATTGCAACCGGTGGAAAAGCAAAGCATAATAAAATTGCAACCGGTGGAAAAGGAAAGCATAAAATGAAAAGGACTCGAAAAAGCAATCCGAAAAGAAAGTATAAAGGGTATTTTCAAATCCTGTTTCTTCATCCATATCCGAAATTTCTTCATTCTCTTCCTCGTCGAGTTCGTTGCTGTCTCCCTTTTCACTTTCTTCGAGCTCTTCCTCATCCATATCCGAAATTTCTTTATTCCTTTCCTCGTCGAGTTCGTCGCTGTGCTCTTTTTCTCTTTCTTTTCGTTTTTTGTTACTCTTTTTCGAAATTAGAGCCCTGTTTTTTTCTTCGTCATCTGACTTTTCGTCTTTCTTTTGTTCTTCTTCGAAGTACTCTAATGGATAGAATCCATTTTCTATCTCTCTTTGCACTTTGGCGTCTTCCTCTAGGCGTTCCATCCTAGCTAGCTCGACTGCATTAGGCACGGATGAACGATGAGGAACAAAAGGTATCGGCGATTTTCCTAAAAAATACAGGGCTACAATAAACAGAATCGTAGCTAATATTTGAATCATTTCATCGATTGTTTGTGCCTCACGGTATATCCCAGGTTTCATGACTTGATCTGGTTTATACTCAAACATTTGAGCTAGAGATATAGCCCTAGATCTTATCTTCTTGATTTTATCTTGAAGATACAGTTGATGAGTAAGAATTAGAAAGGCAGAGAAATTTTTCTGTAGCCATAATGTTAAAAATTGAACCAATTTGATACAAATCAAATGGCCTATACTCCAAACCAAAAAAGTAGTCGATATATAGAGCACCTTATACTTGCATTGTATCAAGTACGCTATGATCATTCTCGAGAATACCGCGTTCGGAAAAAAAGTAAAATTCAGTAATCTATAACTGAAACCATAAACAAAAGCTAGGGCTTGATCGCGTCTCGGAGCCGAAAACGATTTTGGTAGATAAATGTCTAGATGATGATTGGTCCAGAAAAAATGGTACAAAAGAAGGCAAAGAGCCAGTATGATTTTCAGGTAAAAATTGCTGACAATATTGTAAAAGGGCAAGTAGTAAATTAATAAATACCCCAACAAATGCCCCACCGTAAATCCATTACTGAGTGCTCGCGCTTTACCAGTCCCCTCTTCGTCTTGAAAAATCCAATAGCGGACAAGGAAAAGATAACTTGTGATTTTTGAAAATGTGATTAACGACCCATAAAACAGCCCGAAAATCAAGGCTGCGCGAATATCCATACGTCTATTATTTAAAGTTTGCATATAAAGATCTTTGTCTCTCCTGGGCTATTCTTCTAAAAGGTGGAATAGAAATTACAGGTTTCTTACATTATTGAAATACCGAATTCCTATTTTCAAGGAAATTGGAAAATCTGAAAGAATTCAGATTTCTCCCCTCTTGATTTATCAATAATGCAAAACCCGAAACACTTGTAACACATACATATTACATTACTGCAATACCGAATTCCTATTTTCAAGGAAATTGGAAAATCTGAAAGAATTCAGATTTCTCCCCTCTTTTTTTAGATTCGTCACTTCCCTTCATTATTCTTTTTTTTTATACCAAATAGACCTTACCAATACCTTGAAAAGGCGACTTACCAATACAATGAAAAGGACCCCTACCCCTACGATGCAGCAGCTTCCAAGAACAGAATTGAAACGAAAAGGTTTTATTAGACTTGGATCAGAACCATAAGTATAAACAGAGGAAAAAGAGCGCTCGGGGTTTTTTTGGGGTGTGTCCATTTCTTCCCTCAAACAAAAAACCGGAGGAGCCTCTTTTTCACCTGGGAACAAGATGGAGTTCTTTTCGTCTCGATAAGGCTTTAGATTGATCCTCTTTGTTTGAACAACTGCATTCTCATATTTTTGACTCAAATCAAAAACCGGAGGATCCTCTTTGTTTGAACAACTAGAACTGGGTTATCCTTTCTAAAAGGTTTTATGGTTTCCCTCCCAGTTGATGATTCTTTTATAATCAGCTTATCATTTCGATTTGGTTTTCTTTTTTCCCTCCCAATTTATGATTCTTTTGTTTTTATTAATATCAGCTGGCCTAGCAAAAAAACGAAAAAAACTTTTAGAATTCCCGGTAGAAAGGGATTTCCCTAATGAAAAAGCTTTCAACGCTGCCTGATGCCCTTTTACTTTCCAGATATTTTTCCGAATTCGCTTTTTTGAACTAGAAATACGTTTTTTGGGAACTGTCATTTTGAAATTAAAAAAGTTCTTCATTGCTATAGTGAAATGTGAAAGACATTTCTATTTTAGTATTTAAATACGGATTATGGCCACTGCTATAGTATAGTCAAATCTAAAATACATTCTAAAGTTGAAGAACCCCAGCTTTACCTATTTAATTGAAAATGAATTTCAATCTTTGTTTTTCTATTAACTATTAAATTAAGTAGTGAAGCTCGAGAAGAGTCTAACTAATTGAAATTTCCAAAAGTTGAATGGGACTAATAGTACAAGTAAGCTTTAATATTTTCAAATAATTATAGCAATATTTAGAATACTTAATACTTAAGAGTTAAGACTAGAAAAAGTCATTTGAGTTTAGAACATCTTTATTTATTATTGATCCTTTTCATTCAAAAAAAAAGGGCCGGTGAATTAGAAAAAATGAATTAAGAATTTTTTTATTGATTTTTTTATGGAACATATATATCAATATTCATGGATTATGCCGTTCATTCCACTTCCCGTTCCTATGTTAATAGGAGTTGGACTCCTACTTTTTCCAACGACAACAAAACATCTTCGGCGTATATGGGCCTTTCCTACTCTTTTTTTGTTAGGTCTAGTTATGCTTCTTTCGGCCTATTTATTTATTCATCAACTAAATAAAAGTTATATCTATCAATATGTCTGGTCTTGGACCATCAATAATGATTTTTCTTTAGAGTTTGGTCATTTGGTAGATCCACTTACTTCTATCATGTCAATTTTAATTACTACGGTTGGGATTACGGTTCTTATTTATAGTGAGAAATATATGTTTCATGATCAAGGATATTTAAGATTTTTTTCTTATATGACCTTTTTTAATGTTTCAATGTTGGGCTTAGTCACTAGTTCCAATTTGATACAAGTTTATATTTTTTGGGAATTCGTTGGAATGTTTTCTTACCTATTAATAGGCTTTTGGTTTACACGACCGGTTGCCGCGAATGCCTGTCAAAAAGCATTTGTAACTAATCGTGTAGGGGATTTCAGTTTATTATTAGGAATTCTGGGTCTTTATTGGATAACGGGAAGTTTTGAATTTCGAGATTTGTTCGAAATCTTTTCGAATTTGGTTCATAATAATGAAATTCCTTTTTTCTTTTTGACTCTGTGTGCCTTCTTATTATTTGGGGGCGCACTTGCTAAATCCGCGCAATTTC